TGGGGGAATCGTGACAATTCTAGTTGCAGTAATGTTGATTATTTATTCGGCGTTAAAGACATTCGGAATTTCATCTCTGATGACACTTTTTTAGTTAGTGATAGGAATGGAGACAGTTATTCCATCTATTTTGATATTGAAAATCATATTTTTGAGATTGACAACGATCATTCTTTTCTGAGTGAACTAGAAAGTTCTTTTTATAGTTATCGAAACTCGAGTTATCTGAATAATGGATTTAGGAGCGAAGATCCCTACTATAATTGTTACATGTATGATACTCAATATAGTTGGAATAATCACATTAATAGTTGCATTGATAGTTATCTTCAGTCGCAAATCCGTATAGATACTTCCAGTATAAGTGGTAGTGAGAATTGCGGTGACAGTTACATTTATAGGGCCATTTGTGGTGGTGAAAGTCGAAATAGTAGTGAAACCGAGGGTTCCAGTAGACGAACTCGCACGAAGGGCAGTGATTTAACTATAAGAGAAACTTCTAATGATCTTGAGGTAACTCAAAAATACAGGCATTTGTGGGTTCAATGCGAAAATTGTTATGGGTTAAATTATAAGAAATTTTTGAAATCAAAAATGAATATTTGTGAACAATGTGGATATCATTTGAAAATGAGTAGTTCAGATAGAATTGAACTTTTGATCGATCCCGGTACTTGGGATCCTATGGATGAAGACATGGTCTCTCTGGATCCCATTGAATTTCATTCGGAGGAGGAGCCTTATAAAGATCGTATTGATTCTTATCAAAGAAAGACGGGATTAACCGAGGCTGTTCAAACCGGCATAGGCCAACTAAACGGCATTCCCGTAGCAATTGGGGTTATGGATTTTCAGTTTATGGGGGGTAGTATGGGATCTGTGGTCGGGGAGAAAATCACCCGTTTGATTGAACACGCTGCCAATCAAATTTTACCTCTTATTATAGTGTGTGCTTCTGGGGGGGCGCGCATGCAGGAAGGAAGTTTGAGCTTGATGCAAATGGCTAAAATATCGTCTGCTTTATATGATTATCAATTAAATAAAAAGTTATTTTATGTATCAATCCTTACATCTCCGACAACTGGTGGAGTGACAGCTAGTTTTGGTATGTTGGGGGATATCATTATTGCCGAACCCAATGCCTACATTGCATTTGCAGGTAAAAGAGTAATTGAACAAACATTGAATAAAACAGTACCCGAAGGTTCACAAGCAGCTGAATACTTATTCCAGAAGGGTTTATTCGACCTAATTGTACCACGTAATCCTTTAAAAAGCGTTCTGAGTGAGTTATTTAAGCTCCACGCCTTTTTTCCTTTGAATCAAAAGTCAAGCAAAATCAAGTAGAGCACTAAGTTCAATTATTTTTTTGTGTTTGTAGCAAAAAAGTAGTTAGTTTATCGGAATCAAAGTAAATAAGATAATAATGGCGTTTTCTTTGGTGATAGAAGATCTAATTGTAGAAAGAATCAAAACTAAAGTTGAGGATAACTCTTTTTTTTTACCTATATTCCTGATTACGAATCAAGAAGCCTTTATCAACAAGAGTGAGTTCTTCCTTTCGTGAAATTAGGAAAATAAAACGAATTTCTTCTTCTTGTCTTAGGTATATAATTTTAAATTCAAATATAGATAATAGAGTTTTGTATCTTTCTCTATCTCCCGAAAAACCATTTTAGCTAAAAATTCATGTTGGGTCGGATTCGAACGAATCTTTCGATAATCTGTAAAAAATTCTTTATCTATTTTTAGAAAATTAGAAGACAAGAACAAAAGACAAAGAAATGCAGAAAAATAATAAAGTTTATTATCATACATATCTTTCTCATGTAGGAGATGAATAAGTAAGTCCATTTCTTTAGTTCTAGAGTTCTACATTCTTTGCACTTATTATACGTACTCCGTTAGATTTAGATATATAGATACTTAGATCTATACTAAGAATTTAAAATTTTTAAAATTCTATTAATAATAATAAATATTCTCTAATTAGAATTAATTAGAATTCAAATTCTTAATTTAATTATAATTATTACAAGATATCTTTATTTATATAATAACATAATAACAGATACAAATAGTAAATCGAGGTACCCCTTCTATGACAGATTTTAACCTTCCATCTATTTTTGTGCCGTTAGTAGGCCTAGTCTTTCCGGCAATTGCAATGGCTTCTTTATTTCTTCATGTTCAAAAAAATAAGATTGTTTAGATCCGCCGGGGACCCAATCTCATCCATTTTTTTTTTGAAAACGTGGACTTGTATCATAAAACAGATATCTATTTAGTGGAATATAGTATAACATGGAATTTCCACCAAACATAAAGTAAAAAACGCTTATGTCTGCAGAAACATGATATGTGTATATATCAATTCTAGCAATTTTAAAATAGATCTGGATCGCTGGATGGCTGAAATGTAGTCGGTGAATCTCTATGTATATCGATATGTATAGTGGGATCGTATTAAATAAAGAGTATGTTATTATTTTAGATTTAA